TTTAATATTTGCCACGATTTGTTGAAGAGAAATATCCAAATCTATGTCTTATTATTTTCAATAACCCATAGTTATAGCAATAAAGTTCAACTCTAAACGAATTAATTAAAACTATCTATTAAAACTATCTATTATATATCTTTTATAAAGGCCCAGAAATACCTTGTTTACGTATCATTGGAAAGTGCATTAACATAAATACAGCAGTAAGAAGCGGCAATACAAAAGTGTGTAAACTATAAAAGCGAGTCAAGGTGGATTGGCCCACACTAGCACTTCCCCGCAATAATTCTACCAAAGGGGAGCCTATTATAGGAATAGCCTCAGGTACACCTGTTACAATTTTGACTGCCCAATAGCCAATTTGGTCCCGAGGTAAAGAATAACCAGTTACACCAAAAGATGCGGTCAATACTGCCAGAACCACGCCGGTAACCCAAGTTAACTCGCGGGGTTTTTTAAACCCACCTGTGAGATACACACGAAAAACATGTAGAATCATCATTAGAACCATCATACTCGCCGACCATCGATGAACCGATCGGATTAACCAACCAAAGTTAGCTTCTGTCATTATGTATTGAACAGAGGAAAAGGCTTCAGTAACGGTCGGACGATAGTAAAACGTCATAGCAAACCCCGTAGCTACTTGGACTAAAAAACAAGTAAGCGTAATCCCACCTAAACAATAAAATATATTGACATGGGGCGGAACATATTTACTAGTTATATCATCCGCAATGGTCTGAATCTCCAGACGTTCTTCGAACCAATCATAAACTTTATTGAGATAGCTGAGAATTCCCCTCTCAGAACTGTATAGGAGACTTTCATCTCGTACAGCTCAAGCAAAACCACCTAACTAAAACAACATAATAGTCAGATTTCGATATGGAATAAAAAGTTTGAAGCTTCTTACTCTTCGATTCGATCTTTAGACAAAAATTTTAGAACTGTTCTGTGTGGTGATAATACCCAAAATATCAAGTTGGCTCAATCGTCTTTATGTTGATCCTTAGGGGCCTCTTGAATCCTCTATTTACCCATTTTTTCCACAATTCATTTTGTTTTGGTCTCTAATGTGTCTTTTTTTTTTACTTTCTTTTTGGTTGAATTGATAGGAATTTACTTGTTAAAACCCCAATTAAAACAAAACCTCAGATTCATACTAAAACCGCGATGATTCCATAAAAAATCAGAACTTAAGCCAAGGATTCCCTGAGTAAGAACAGGGGCTCATCACATGTTCCATGAATTAGACAAACTTACTTAAAAAGAAAAAAGAAATTTTTTTCCAAAACAAACTGTTTGACATTCTTTTGGCAGTCCGGACATCAGGTCAAATATTTAAGTCTGAATCATAGTTCCAATCTTTCTTAATCTAGTTTATATAGTTCGTGTTACAAATACTCAACAAAATATCCGACGAAGTCGAACCATCTTTATAAAGGTGACAGAACTAGTCTCTGTACTATCAATAGAATCAATTCTAACAAGTCACACACTCATATTCCGGAAATAGCGAAAGAAAGAAATTCCACGATCGAACTACCAATACAATACTAAAGCATAGATAAAAAAATATCAGTTTTAACTGAGTTATTTATTATTCAAAAGAAAAGTTAGGAATTTGCGAATTTAATTCATTGAAATTCCATCCAATAAAACGGAAGAATTATAAATCTCTAAAATAATCGATAGAAATACTGCAAATAGAGACATTACGACACCCATCAAAGGAGTTGTTCCCCATCCGGGAGCTACTTTCCCATATTCCGAATTCAGTGGTTTTAATAAACCACCTGCATTAGTTCGTCTTGGGTTCGATCTAGAACTGTTCTCAACAGTTTTTGTAGCCATAAATACTATTGTATTCAGTGAGATCTGTTGACTTTGTATACCTTTCCATTGTAAATAAAGATCTTATGAGAACCCCGTTAGAGTCTTGAAATTCTATATGGAAACAGCAACCCTAGTCGCTATCTTTATATCTGGTTTACTTGTAAGTTTTACCGGGTACGCCTTATATACCGCTTTTGGGCAACCTTCTCAACAACTAAGAGATCCGTTCGAGGAACACGGGGACTAGTTCATGAGCCTACCCATATTGGGTAGGCCCATTACTTCAATATAGATAATGCAAAATCATTTTATCTTTTTAGTTGGAACTTTAGGTGGTTCTCGAAAAAAGATAGCGAAAAAAATTATCCCTAGAGTCGAGACTAAAAGGAATGTATAAACCAATGCTTCCATAGATTAAATTGTGATTTACAATTATAGCTTCCCTATCTGTTTGTTTTTGCTTTTTTGGGGGGAATTTTCTGTAGAATACCGGCGTGAATTTGAATAACCGCTTTTGACTCTTTCTTTTTCAAGATTTTTGCCACCCCTCAAAAAAAAAGTTCTTGTATTAGACTACCTGTCTTATTGTAGTTGGATCCCCAAGTTTTTGGAATGCTCCAAATTCGACTTGAGCATCCAAATCGGGGTCAATCCCAGCAAAAACATCTCGGAACAATGTTCTAGCACCATGCCAAATGTGTCCGAAGAAGAAGAGCAAAGCAAAAGAAGCATGTCCAAAAGTAAACCAACCTCGCGGGCTGCTACGAAAAACACCGTCGGATTTCAAAGTCGCACGATCTAATTCAAAAATTTCACCCAATTGAGCACGTCTAGCATATTTTTTCACAGTAGCGGGATCGCTATAACTGACACCATTGAGTTCGCCGCCATAGAACTCAACGGTTACACCTACCTGCTCAACACTATACTTCGATTCTGCCCTTCGAAAAGGAACATCCGCTCTAACAATTCCATCGTCATCTACTAAAACCACTGGAAATGTTTCAAAAAAAGTAGGCATACGACGGACAAAAAGCTCACGACCTTCTTTGTCTCTAAAAACCGGATGTCCCAACCATCCAACTGCTATTCCATCTCCGCTATCCATTGATCCTGCCCTGAACAATCCTCCTTTTGCCGGATTATTACCGATATAATCATAAAAAGCTAATTTTTCCGGAATTTTAGACCAGGCTTCTGATAAACTTTGCTTTTCAGCCAGTCCGGCACTAACTCTTCTATATATCTCTTGCTGGAAGTAACCCTGATCCCATTGATAACGAGTGGGCCCAAATAATTCGATGGGGGTTGTTGCTGAACCATACCACATAGTTCCAGCAACAACAAACGCTGCAAAAAAAACAGCCGCGAGACTACTGGAGAGTACGGTTTCAATATTTCCCATACGCAATCCTTTGTATAGACGTTGTGGCGGTCGGACACTAAGATGGAATAGACCCGCTAATATTCCCAATGTACCTGCTGCAATATGATGAGAAGCTATGCCTCCCGGGGCAAAAGGATCAAAACCCTCTACCCCCCACGACGGATTTACAGGTTGCACTTTTCCCGTTAGTCCATAAGGATCGGATACCCATATTCCAGGGCCATATAAGCCTGTTACATGAAATGCCCCAAAGCCAAAGCAAGACGCGCCGGCGAGAAATAAATGAATTCCGAAGATCTTGGGCAAATCCAAAGCGGGTTTTCCTGTCCGTTCATCACAAAAGATTTCTAGATCCCAATAGACCCAATGCCAGATAGATGCCAAAAAGCATAAGCCCGAAAAGACAATATGCGCTCCAGCTACACCTTCGTAACTCCAAATCCCCGGATTCGTTACAGATCCTCCTGTGATACTCCAACCTCCCCATGAATTAGTGATTCCTAAACGAGTCATGAAGGGTATAACGAACATACCTTGTCTCCACATTGGATCAAGAACAGAGTCAGAAGGATCAAAAACTGCTAATTCATACAGAGCCATTGAGCCGGCCCAACCAGCAACCAAAGCTGTATGCATTATATGAACAGCAAGTAACCGGCCGGGATCATTCAATACAACGGTATGAACACGATACCAAGGCAAACCCATGAAAAATACCCCTTTTATCAGGACACTACGTAACTTAACTTTATTGCATTAGGAAAGACTAGGTTATGACTATTCTATGGACCTTCCTTGTTCGTGGGACTATTTTCCAATATTTTTGGATTTTATTCGTAGGAACAAAGAGAAGCAAATTTATTCTATACTCGATAAGTCCCAATGCGCAATGGGCTATTCAGACCGTTTTTTCTGAATAAATGCGTTATCAGTAGAAGTACTTATTCGTATAAATTTTCATTTAGTCTTGTTGGCTTTATTTCTGAATTTTTCCCCTATGGACTTTAAATATTTAAATATGAGAAAGCCTATATTGGAAAATAAAAGATATTTTTACGTTTCCCCATCAAAGTGACAGTATTTAGTTCTTTTTTCGTTCAATTGATGCCTATTGGTGTTCCAAAAGTTCCTTTCCGAATTCCTGGAGAGGAAGATGCAACTTGGGTTGACGTATAGTGCGACTTGTCAGATATATTGGGTCATATGGTATTTACCCGTTCTCTACCCCGATTGAGATATCCTCTGTTTCGCCCAAGAAAATCAAATTGAATTATAGAGCGCGAAGTCCAATTAGATGCATTCATTCTATTGTGGGGGGAATTGATAGTACTTAGAATAATTTATGGTTATCTGTCGTTGTATTCACAAAATGAAGTATCCAGGCTCTGTTTAGACAAAAAAAAAAACCCAATTGGTAATATAGCTGTGTATCTGAAACGATTCCTTTTGGTTATTTGTAAAGATCAAAAAAATGGTGATGGGAAGATTTGTCCTATATATGCAAATAAAAATCGGGCGGATCTTTACCCGGAGTAGAGCAGAAACCTAAAAAGGTGAAAGAGGCCCGTTCGGGAACAAGAAAATAACATCGTGACTAGGATTGAATCTCGATAAAACAATACATCAAGAAGAAGCGAATTTTATAAGTTTGTTGACTTGTTTCTATTATTCTATTATTAGAAGTCCAAGAAATATTATAAGTAGAAGAAAGAAAATAAGTCAAAATTCGTCTTTATTGAACTTTTATAATAGGACAAAAAATAGGACAAAAGAAAGAGGCCCATAAAGGATACATTGATTTTTTTTGCGCAAATAGTTTTGAACCGTATGCATTAAAAGGTGCGTGTACGGTTCTTAAGGGATACAATTCTAAATTTTACCCTATTCAATCGACTTTATCACGAAAGATTACTTTTTTTAGGCCAAGAAGTTGATAGCGAGATCTCAAATCAACTTGTTGGTCTTATGATATATCTCAGTATTGAGAATAATACCAAAGACCTGTATTTATTTATAAATTCTCCAGGTGGATGGGTCGTACCCGGAATAGCTATTTATGATACTATGCAGTTTGTAGGGCCAGAGATCCATACAATATGCATCGGATTAGCCGCATCAATGGGCTCTTTTCTCCTGGTTGGGGGAGCAATTACTAAACGTCTAGCATTCCCGCACGCTTGGCGCCAATGAGGTTTTGTCGTTGAGAGAAAAAAGAAACCTATGCCTTCACCCTATCAATATTAAGTAATAATAGCATGGCACTTCAAATTCGATATGAAAATTTTGGTTTTTTTTTTCAAATGATTCGATTAGATATCGAGAAAGTGGTATGAAGTCAAGGGTATTTCTGATTTGATCTTATCGATCAGGGATCCAAGTCAGCGTCACAAACTTTTTTGTTTTCACACCGAAGGGCTCTTAAAATACAATATTTATGGTTTCAAAAAAAAAAGGGTATAACAAAAGAATGCGAAAAGAAAAATCTTTTTCGTTCGATAAAAAAGAAACTTTGGGATTGCTGAATCAAAGGAAAAAAATCTATTTCAAAATAGAAAGCAATAAAATAAAAATATAAAGCAACGGAACCACCATAGTATTTTTCCGTTGAAAGTAAGGGTGGCGATTTGGTCATTTACCCATCTGGGATGGATTCGATTTTTCTCTTTCTTGAATGGAATGTAACCAATTGTAGAGCCGTATGCAATCCACAAAAAATGTTGCCCGTACGGTTGTTCATTCAATTCTATATCCCTGTCTTATTATTTTATTTGATTTCTTTATTATTATTTTATTCTTTATCTGTCTTTTTTTTTCTGTTTGTTTCATCAGACCATATATATAACGCTTCTATGATCAGGGTAATGATTCATCAACCTGCTAGTTCTTTTTATGAAGCGCAAACGGGAGAATTTATCCTGGAAGCGGAAGAATTGCTCAAACTACGCGAAACCCTCACAATGGTTTATGTACAAAGAACTGGAAAACCCTTATGGGTTGTATCTGAAGATATGGAAAGAGACGTTTTTATGTCAGCAAACGAAGCACAAGCTTATGGAATTGTTGATCTGGTAGCAATTAACTGAACAAAATAAAAATAGATTTATTTTGTTCAAATCCGGGATTTTCGATTTTAGCTCCGAGTTTCTCTATTAAACGGAAATAGAACAAATTAAATACTTAAAATAAAAAAAAAAACTAAATAGAAAAAAAGTTAGAATCCTGTGGTTAGGATCAATCTAAACCAGCCCATTATGGACACAATTCAACATGCCAACCATTAAACAACTTATTAGAAATACAAGACAGCCAATTCGAAATGTCACGAAATCCCCCGCCCTTGGGGGATGTCCTCAACGTCGAGGAACATGTACTAGGGTGTATGTGCGACTCGTTTAGATCATGAGCTGACACAAAAAACCAATAAACCGGGCTTTCCGCTAGGAATGATCCGCCTTAGTGAATAGCATAAACAGGAAGAACGAACGTCATTCACTATTAAAAAAACCAGGACAAGGTAGGAACTGATGTGTATAAAGCGTATGGTTTTCATTGGTGCAAATCCAATCACTCACCTAAGTAAGTCTCCATTGGTAACCAAGAAAATCAAATGGTTATGCATTAAGCGGATGAAAGCTTATTGAAGTTCAAAAAAAAAACATGAAAAGTCATTTTTCACTCGGTCAAGAAAAGAACGGACTACGAGGGTCAGCTATCCAGCTAACTTTCATAATTAAATACCGTTACTGTACAGACGTGTCTCATTGTGAAAGATCTGTTACTGGATAATTTATAGGTAGAGCCAAACAAGGTAGTGTGAACTATACAAGTTACCACTAACATGAAGGAAAGGCTCCGGTGTATAGGGAAGGCCTCACCGTTTAAAAAGTAACCATAGAAACGATGGAACCCACTATTTCGTTATCCATTCAATTTCTAGTTCGTTTTGGTATTGACTCTAAATAACTATAAATAGATTTTTGACACCTCGCAAAATAAAAATACAATTTCTTTTTTCTTTCGTATTTCGCAGTAAAATACCTAAAAAAATCGTGGTTGGGAAGGTTATAGTAGCCAAAGCCATTGGAATTTCTATTTTATACATTGGAAAGCCGTTTGGTTATTAATAGACCCGAAGAATAACTGAAAGAAAAAAATCAATTAGTTATTGTCAAAGTTTTGTTTATTCAATGACCAGGATTAAACGCGGATATATAGCTCGAAGACGAAGAATAAAAATTCATTTATTTGCATCAAGTTTTCGAGGGGCTCATTCAAGACTTACTCGAACTAGTACTCAACAGAGAATAAGAGCTTTGGTTTCGTCTCATCGGGATAGGGAAAAGCAAAAGATCAATTTTCGTCGGTTGTGGATCACCCGTATAAATGCAGTAATTCGAGAAAAGGGAGTATTATATAGTTATAGTAAATTAATACATGATCTCTACAAAAGTCGGTTGCTTCTTAATCGGAAAATACTGTCCCAAATAGCTATATCAAATAGGAATTGTCTTGATATGATTTCCAACGAAATAAAAAAGTAGATTGTAAAGAATACGCTAAAATAATTTAAATGTAGTTCCCGGAGAACGAACTCCGGGAAGTCCCAGTCACAATTCATATACTAAAGTAGACAAAATGAATGAAAAAAAAATATTTTTTCCGATTCATTTTTTTCGTACGACGTTAACATACGGATTCTTGGATTTCTCAAACAACAATCCGCGGTTGCATTAGGATTGGAATTATGATTCAAGTGAACAAAGCCTATTTTTTATTTTCTTTATTATTTAGTTTGATTTCTAGTTATAAGACCAGGAGTAGTAGTTCTAGTGTTCGCCTCAGTTTTTTCAAACAGTTTCTCATTGTTGAGAAAAGGTAACAACGATAAAATGCGAGCTTGTTTTATAGCAATAGTAATTAATCGTTGTTCTTTCAAGGTCAATCTATTAACCCGTCTAGATAATATTTTTCCTTGTTCACTAATAAATCGACTAATTAAACTCATGTTTCTATAATCAATTCGATCCCCCGCTTCAATTGGGGGCAAACGCCTACGAAAAGATCGCTTGGATTTAAGAAAAGGTCGGTTGGATTTATCCATGGTTTGGTTTGTTTGTTTAGTTTATTATTCCAAAAATCCTATTTCGTCATTTTAATTGTCTTTTTTTTTTTACCACAAATAGAATTTTTCTATCTTGCAATATGTTCTCCACAATAGAATGGCATTTTTCCATATCAAGGATAAGACAGACTTGATTCGATCTAGTTCTTTATTTCCCCATGAATCATATGTTTGTAACAATAAGGACAGAATTTTCTTAATTCTAATCGATTAGGTGTATTGTGCCGGTTCTTCTGAGTAATATATCTCGAAATGCCCGGTGATACTTTCTTAACACCGTTTCGGATACAACAGGTACATTCCAAAATCACTCTTATTCGCGCATCTTTACTTTTTGCCATGGCCCTCCTTTTATTTTTGGATTTACTCAATCCGGCTGATTCAAAACGAACAAAAAGATAAGGAAGCAATAAAAAATAGAAGTTAATAAAAAATAAAAGTTACTAACGTTAAATCCAACGATAAAACATCAAAAGCACTAAAATAAAAAATCAAAGTCATACTAAATTTCGAATATAGTTAAGTAGTACAAAAAAAAAAAAAAACAGAACTTAAAAAAAATAATGAACAATGATTTCGAAACTCTATTTCGGGCGGTATTTGAGTTAAAGATCTTCTATTCTTGACCCCGATCTTTATTTTCCTACTCTCCCCCATGCCTTTATTGAGATTGATATTATTACTATTATTTTATTTGAACCCTAGGATAGCAGAGCAGACGTTAGATCCACTTTTCTTTTATTCTTTCTCTTTTTTCGAAAATCGAAAAAAGAGAAAGAATAAAAGAAAAGTGGAAAGTGGGTAGATTAATCATTAATAATTAATATTTGATCGTATCTCTACTATTCTTCCTTTCGGTCGATACCAATAACCAATAACTAGAATGAAAAAAAGGGAAATGTCAACGCATCCGGGAAAAAACGATTAATCTCTATCAATAGACCTGCTAACAACCCGAACCAGAGCGTACTTAGTACTGGGGCCACAGAGAGATATGTTTTTAGGTCTCGCATTGAAAAAACTCCTTGTAATACATAAAGAAAGCGTAAATACGGGCGGATATATCTGTACTTAAGGGTCGCTTAGAGTTGGACACGGAATACCTAATGAACTGTACAATGATCCATAATTTCTTTTCTTAGTATCTTATTACTATATGTCAAATAAAACCAAAAAGACGAACTAGGCAGACAATTTGGAGAGTAAGCAGGGATGTGGAAAACAAGACAGGAATTCTCTACAATGACACTGTCGACTAATTGAAGGGATGTGGCGCAGCTTGGTAGCGCGTTTGTTTTGGGTACAAAATGTCACGGGTTCAAATCCTGTCATCCCTACCTATTGCTGCTAAAAAGGGCAGTAAGTCAGAATAAGATTGAAATTGCGAGAACTCATTATTTTTATGAAACTATAGAATATAGATGGATTAGAAAAAGAAGCCTTTATATTTACAGGATTTTTTTATTCTGATAAAAAAGCGCTCTTAGTTCAGTTCGGTAGAACGCGGGTCTCCAAAACCCGATGTCGTAGGTTCAAATCCTACAGAGCGTGATCTTTTCGTCGTAGATCCAATTATACTGAAATACATTCAGCCAATTGCACAGCAATTAGACTTTTTGCTCCGCTGGCGTAAAGAAAGTAAAAGACGAATCAACAAAAAAACCAATAAAAATATTCATTAATTAATCAAAGGTCTAACTGATCACCACGCCTGTATTGTAAATATGCAGTTACGAATAATCCGGCCAAAGTAATAGGAATTAGACCTAAGACGATTCCAAATAGAAAAACTTCAATCATTTACATTTTTTTTTTTGCAAAGTCGAAAAAATCGGTAATATCCATACCTAATATAGTAATACGAATTGACATGAATCTCAATGAGTAAGATTTAAGTAAGTAACGATAGAATCCACGGAATTTATCAGAAGGATTTACTTTCTTTTGTTTTCTTTTGTGAATTATTTCTCCCAAATATGAATTTTAAATAAGTCGTATCTTTCTCAGACTAATAAATAAAGCTGAAGTTAGAGTTAAAGCCACTAGGAGAAAAGCGAAATAACTAGTTATAGTAAGCATGACGCTAAAAAATAAACTATAGTATTTTTTACATATGTTTTTACAAAGCATTTACCCGAGTAGGATATACCCCAATTGAGAGTTTTTGATTCATTGATCACTCTAGACAGCACAAACAAAGATAAACAGCTGGCATAGAAACCGAAACTGATGCAGCCTTTCGAGCATCTAGCCCTCTGGTGATTCCTATTCACCTAAGCGTTTCACTTCTAACTTCATTCAATTCGTTGAAAACGATTATCAAATACAATTTTCTCACTTTATTTTTATTTCATTTACATATTTTAAAAATTTTCAAATAAAGTTTGATCTTTGTAGCTAGATCAAGATTTAGATTGCAATCAAAACCATATCCATTGCCTCGCTTCCAATTTGTCTTGGCTTGCTTTTATCGAATAGGATCGACTGATGATATTTGATATTTATCCCTGAAAGGAATTTTTGCAAATACAACTAAAAATAAAAAAGAGTAGGTTACAAGAAAAAACTCTATCCTACTACTGTGAAAAGACACTTTATAGATCTTGCATCTACTTAAATTGAATGTGCTTCTTTCATTGTAAGAAATTTATATTAAATATAATCAACAGGGAATATTTAGCACTTCCTTTTTTCAAATTGCGTTTGCTGTGTCAGAAGAAGGATAGCTATACTGATTCGGTATACTCTAAAGACGCCCTAGGTACAATATTATATTGATGATCCTACAAAGATTCAATTTCAGGAAGTGCCTTTCACTGATCTCATCTTTTACGGAATCGATCCTCTTTGACTTACACGAATATTGGGAGCTGAGCATGTCTGGAAGCACAGGAGAACGTTCTTTTGCTGATATTATTACCAGTATTCGCTATTGGGTCATTCATAGCATTACTATACCTTCCCTATTCATTGCAGGGTGGTTATTCGTCAGCACCGGCTTAGCTTACGATGTTTTTGGAAGCCCTCGGCCCAACGAGTATTTCACAGAGAGCCGACAGGGGATTCCATTAATAACAGGTCGTTTTGATTCTTTGGAACAACTCGCTGAATTTAGTAAATCGTTTTAGGAGGCTCTAATCAAATGACTATAGATCGAACCTATCCAATTTTTACAGTACGATGGTTGGCGGTTCATGGCCTAGCTGTACCTACCGTCTTTTTTTTGGGGTCAATATCAGCAATGCAGTTCATCCAACGATAAACCTAATTCCGAATTATAGAACTATGACACAATCAAATCCGAACGAACAAAATGTTGAATTGAATCGTACCAGTCTCTACTGGGGGCTATTACTCATTTTTGTCCTTGCTGTTTTATTTTCCAACTATTTTTTCAATTAGTAAGACTACTAAGTCTAGGCATTCTCTTAGCTCATTTGGAAGGATCTCATCTCATAATTATCCATGACTGTTTATGTCTCTAGCACGACCACTTGATGAAATTGGAGTAAAGTGGAGTAAATGGCCGACACTACTGGAAGGATTCCTCTTTGGATAATAGGTACTGTAACTGGTATTCTTGTGATTGGCTTAATAGGTATTTTCTTTTATGGGTCATATTCCGGATTAGGTTCATCCCTGTAGTAATCACACAAAGCGTAGGAACTCAACGGGATTCCCTCCTTTCTTTGCCCTCGAATCAGACCAGACAAAGAAAGTACCCGTTGGGTTCTTAGCAAGGAAGGTTAGTTCTTTTATCGAAATCACAAATTTGAAAAATGAACTTCATTGATTGATTACCAACAGCTCTTCCATAGTATCTATGGCGACTTTCCAAGTTAGCACAAAGGAGGAATCACTCAATTTAGATTTCTGGGCTTTTTTTTTGTATACTATATTTAGTATAATAAAATTCTTAGATATCGTACATTTACGATACTCTCTTTATTTTAGATTTGCACTTTTTGATAAATTCATTAAATAAATTCTATTTTTCTTGTTTGTGTACTAATTTTTGATACAGAATAAATCGAAAAAAAAAAAGTTCTGATACATTTTATGTTGAAAACGGAAACCAAGACTAGGGATTTTTGTCGAATAGGATCAAAACTCATTACTATTTCGACACAAGAAAAGGAATTTTCTACACCCCTTTCTTGTGTCAAGGACTAGTAACTAATAATGAGTCCGAAAATTATTTGTTCCCCACATTTTTATTTATAGTTCGTTATATTCCATATTACGCACTTATTTATTATCTATCAACCTTTTATAACATTTAACTCGGTCCCCCCCTAGTAACACCAATTCGATTTGGCTAAAAATAACAAAAAAAGAGGTGGCAAAGTCATAAATAAAAAAAAGTCTTCCCGAAAGCCAACTATTCGGACTAGGGTCCAAGGTATTTGCCAAAGCTTGTATAAAAAAAAAAAGTAAATCGAATGGAATATTTAATTAATATTAATAAGGGGCTTTTCCTACTTTCTTTTTTTGATCATACATAATTGATACCAAGACTTTTCTCCTGTTTACGAACGGGAGGTCGAGAAATGTTCGAGTCTAGAAATTCATTTCGGCCAATTGAACCTTCTCGAACTGTTTCTTTTTAAGAACCAAAAAAATTTGTGCCAAAATAACAGACGCGAAGAACACCAAAAGAACTTGGATCCGTAATGGATCTTGAAGTACTATTTCGACCTCTCCTTGACCAAATCCACCCACATTAGGATTACTCGTTAATGGTTGATCAAATTTGATGGATTCACCCTCGGAAACAAGAAGTTCAGGTCCGGGAGGGATAATATCAAGCACTTGACGTCCATCCGATGGATCTGTTATGGATATTTCGTATCCCCCTTTTTCTTTTCGTAAAATTTTACTTACTATGCCCGCTCCTGTAGCATTATAAACCGTATTGTTACTCTTGCTTCCGTCAGGATAAATTTGACCCCGACCCCTATTTCCCCCCACATATATAGGATATTTTAAGAAGTAAACATCTTTCTTATTAGCGGGGTCGGGGGAAAGAATAGGAAAGGTAATTTCACTATATTTTTGACCAGGGACAGGCCCTATCACAATAATGTTTTTTTGATTAGGGCGATAGCTTTGAAAAGACAAATTGCCTATCTTTTCTTTTATCTCGGGAGAAATACGATCGGCAGGAGCTAATTCAAACCCCTCCGGTAAAATAAGAACAGCTCCCACATTCAAACCCCCCTTCTTACCATTAGCAAGAACTTGTTTCACTTGCTTATCATAAGGAATTCGAACAACCGCTTCGAATATGGTATTCGGAAGTACGGATTGGGGCACCTCAATATCCACGGGCTTATTAGCTAAATGACAATTGGCGCAGACAATACGCCCAGTTGCTTCTCGTGGATTTTCATAACCCTGCTGGGCAAAAACGGGATATGCACTTGAAATGGATGTCCACGTTAGGATATATATCATGAGCGATACCGAAATAGCTCGAGTAATCTCTTCCTTTATCCAATAAAAAGTAGTTCTGGTTTGCATGGTCTAAGATCCGAAAATTTCTACAATAAATTGAGTAGGTCCCTAGTCTAGTTCCCTATCCACGATTCTGCTATTTACTGGAATCATTTCACTGGAATACTATAGGATAAAATCCCCCTATACAAACCGTGTAATACGCAACCTATACCTAGAAAGTGAACCCAAGAAAAAAATATTAGAATTGATTAGATTAATATCACTAGATCGTTTGATGTATCAATCATTCATTGCATGATAAATAACTACAAGTGAAGGAGATAGCCTATTTAAATAACGGAAAATCCAATATTTAAAAATCGTATCAAGAATAACTGGAAAAGTGGAAACAAGACCAGATACTATTTGATCATTATTACCAAATCCAAAATCGTTATAGACAGAACCAATCAGCAGTTCCCACCCGTGGGGTGAATGAAATCCGATACACAAATCGGTTAATAAAAGAATAGAAAAAGCTTTTACTGTATCACTTAAGTTATATAGTAATTCCTGAACCCAAGAATTAAACCTAACAAGTTCTTTATTACCGAAGATAGAATAACCGATTAGAATAACAAAACAAATTAGATTTGTCGAGAAGTGCAAAATCATATGGATACGATCCGCGTTGTGTATCTTGATTAATTGTAGCGTTTCTTTGTGGACTTCGATAGTAAACTTTTGGAGATCTCTTTCCGAGGATTCCTTGATTATTTGGTCCACGAAGAGGATTTCCTCTAATTCTAGGAACTTTTCTAGAAGACTTTTTTCTTGAATATCATTCAAGAAAATTTCGGATTTATCGGTATTGGACCAATTAGTAACCCAGGATTCAATACTTTTAGTAAATGAGAGAGAAAGCCACCAGGGCAAAAATAATATAGATGCAAGATAGAAAAGAGTATTGAATGCTTTTGTTTTTGCCATTTTCATTAATTTTTACTTCATTTGCCGACTTCATGTGATAAAATAGTTCTTTCAAACATAAGTTCTAGACAAGATATCAAACCTCAGAAGCTATTCTATTTTCTATTTGCGATTTTGTTGAAATCTAGAAGAAGAAATAATCAAAAATTTTGTTTACAGATATATCATTCAAGTCTTTCCGGCCAATGAATGGCTCAAGTAATTACTGAATAAATAGTATTAAGATTTTGAGACAAAAACCTCCCTTTCTATCAAAATATCCAAACTTGAACTTGATTAGTAAAAACCACAAACGAAAGGATCCAAAATGAAAAGGAACTAAGTTACAAGAATTGAAAAAAAAACAAGAAAAATTTGCTCTTTCGAAATTTTTTTTTTTAATATATCAGATGAATTGAACCGAGTAGTTCAATTTCTTACTTGTTTCAATTGAGTTGCATCGAGTTGAATACGCATAAAAAACCACAAGGGGGGGTTTATGGTTGTTCCATAGAAGGCTCGACCGAACGATTCTAGAAAAAAAAAAAAAAAGATTCGTGTATCTTTGACCAACTGCTACGAAAGCAACAAAACTACTTTTTTCAAAAGACTTCAATCGGTACGCGCAAGAAATAGGCCAATTCCGCAGCCTTTTGTTCAATTTCGCGGCTAGTCAAATTTTCATCAGTAGGGGTTAATGGAATAGCCTCCCCACCCCTGATGCCCATATAAAGGACACGGCGAGCATAAAGACCCTCTTTTACTTCTATTCTAACAGATTGAATATCTTTTAGAAAGAATCGGAGGAATATGCGACGATTTTTTCCAGGAAATCCCCAACGAAAAATGCACACTAGTCCTTCCTTTCTATCGAATCGATTATACCCACTACCTACATTCCAGCAGATTGTGCACCACAAATAGTAACTAATAAATAGACCCGCGATCCCGTAGAAAGACATAACGAGCCCTTGTGGAAAAAAAACGATTTGCTGAGACGGAACAAAAGCTATCAAATTTCTACCAAGATAACTGGAAATTCCAACCAATAAGAATCCTAATGAACCTAAAAAAATGATAAGAGCCCAGCAAAAATTACTGAATTTGCGAGACCCCGTTATAAGTTCTAGCCATATATGTTCTGATCGACAACTCATACTTGATCCGATTATATTTTATTGTAATTGAGAGACTACCCCAAATACTACTGATTTTGACTTGTTTTGGTTCCGAAGTAACTCTCATCAACTAGTGCTAGTTCACATCAAACTAGTACTAGTTTGATGTGAACTTTTAGGAGTAATTAATCAAATTACTTAGATCTAAAATAAGACCATACCCTTCATACAATATGGATATACATAAAAATCCACTAATTTTCAATTGGAGGTATCCACATTCATCGATCCTGATCTTGATCCGGATCTGATCTCGTTGCAACTAGTTAGAATTCATTTCCTCATAGATCGGTTTCCACGGGGTCTAATAGCGTCTTACTTTATGTTCGGCGTCAATTTTACATGGTGGACCCGATTTGCTGAAATTCAAATAAATCTATGTGTTAGGCTACAAGCCTAAGTTTCAAAAAAACAAAAGGATGAGATTGAATCCTCCCAGATCTAAACAATTTTGTTTTTTTGAACATGAAGAAATAAAGAAGCCATCGCAAGTGCCGGAAATACTAGGCCTATTAAAGGCACAAAAATTGGTGGAAGATTGAAAGTTATCATAAAACCGGTACCTCGATTTACTATTTGGACCTATTCTTTTATTGGTTTTTTAATATTTAATAGCATAATTTAGAATTATACTTATTATTACTAATTCTAATTTCCAATTAATCTTATTACTAATAATATTAATAAATAGTTAAAATTGAAGTATCTATATAGTTAAATAACTATTAAGTCCAAGGAATGTAGAACTACCCAAATCCTCTCTAGATACGTATGCTAATCAAGTATAGTATTTTTATTCATTTATTTGTTCTTGTCTTCTCTTCTAATTTACTAAATAACGCGTTATCCTCAACTTTTTCTTTTTTATACACTCATCTCTTATCTACACTTAGATCTTAGGTGACCAAATAAAATTCCCTTATTATTTCGATTTTCTTGATTTTAGTCCTAGATTCCGCTAAGCTAACTCCTTATTTTATTTGCTAGAACAAATTTCACTTAGTGCGCTATAGTTGGAATTCAAAGGAAAGAAGGCGTGGATCTTAAATAACTCACTCAAAACACTTTTTAAAAGATTACGGGGTACGATTAGGTCGAATAACCCCTTCTGAAATAAATATTCAGCCGCTTGTGAACCTTCAGGTACTGTTTTATTCAATGTTTGTTCAATTACTCTTTTACCGGCAAATGCAATGTAGGAGTTAGGTTCGGCAATAATGATATCTCCCAACATACCAAAACTCGCTGTTACACCACCAGTGGTAGGAGATGTAAGAATTGCTACATAAAATAACTTTTTATTTGATTGATAATCATATAAGGAAGACGAGATTTTAGCCATTTGCATCAAGCTCAAACTTCCTTCTTGCATGCGCGCCCCTCCCGAGGCGGACACTATAATAAGAGGTAGAAATTGGTTGGTAGCGTACTCAATCAAGCGAGTGATTTTTTCCCCGACTACCGATCCCATACTACCCCCCATAAATTGAAAATCCATAACCCCAATTGCTACGGGAATACCGTTTAGTAGGCCTATGCCTGTTTGAACTGCCTCCGTTAATC